AAGTTTAATCATTAGTAAAGCTGAAGTCAACGAGGGCACGACTGTGAAAAAATTAAAACCCCGAGCTCGAGGGAGGAGTTATCCGATAAGAAGATCCACCTGTCATATAACTATTGTGTTGAAAGATATATCTGTAGATGAACAACTAGAAAGAGATAAAAGGAAAAAAGAGCTCAAGAATATTTAAAGAAAGATCTATATTAGAAAAACTACAAAATCTATATTAGAAAAACTACAAATACGCTATATTATGTTATGCTTAAAAAACCCGAACGGATAAAAAAAAAAAAGAAAACACACCGATATGACGTTTCACGATATATATAGTAGTGGGGGACTATGGGACAAAAAATAAATCCACTTGGTTTCAGACTTGGTGCAACCCAAGGTCATCATTCTCTTTGGTTTGCACAACCAAAAAATTATTCCGAGGATCTACAAGAAGATCAAAAAATACGAGACTGTATCAAAAATTACGTACAAAAAAATCTGAAAATATCCTCTAATGTCGAGGGAATTGCACGTATCGAGATTCAAAAAAGAATTGATTTGATTCAAGTCATAATCTATATGGGATTCCCCAAGTTATTAATAGAAGACAGGACTCGCAAAATCGAAGAATTACAGTTCAATGTACAAAAAGAACTCAATTGTGTAAACCGAAAACTCAACATTACTATTACAAGAATTGTAAACCCCTATGGGCACCCCAATATTCTTGCGGAATTTATAGCCGGACAATTAAAAAATAGAGTTTCATTTCGCAAAGCAATGAAAAAAGCTATTGAATTAACTGAGCAGGCGGGTACAAAAGGAATTCAAGTACAAATTGCAGGTCGTATAGACGGAAAAGAAATTGCACGTGTAGAATGGATCAGAGAAGGTCGGGTTCCTCTACAAACCATTCGAGCCAAAATAGATTATTGTTCCTACGCAGTTCGAACTATCTATGGGGTATTAGGTATAAAAATTTGGATATTTGTAGACGAAAAATAATAAGAATTTACTTGACTTATATTTAGTTCTATTTCTTGATAAAAAAAAAATCAACAATTCTATAAGGTTCAATAAAAATTCGATTAATCATTTGATATAATTGCTATGCTTAGTGTGTGACTCGTTGGTTTTTTAGGATTAGAATTAAAAAAAATGGAACAACCCGGAGTACGAACTAATAACTATAGAACTAATCTAATAACTATAGAACTAATAACCAACCCATCGCTTCGCATTATCTGGATATAAAGAAAGAAAGAGCCAGTCAAAATATGATATATAGGATATATAAGTCATATCATTGTAGCAACTGAAATCTTTTTTGCATAAACAAAAAAGAAAAACCAATCTGATTATGAGTTGTAAAGCAAGAAAAGTATACAGATAAATGGAAAGGTGAGAGAAAGATAGAAAAAGGATATCAACGATATATGATTCCAATATGTACGGTCTATGAGTCATCTCATAAAAAGGAATGTAATAGAGCATCAATACTGATTGATCCCCAATTAGGCAAATACGTGGATAAAACCACAAATCAAGAGCCCCGAGCCAATAAAGACTGAGAAGGTTGACTCAAAAACAAATTTCATTCAAATTTCATTAAGGGCTCCATTGTAGAATTCAGACCTAACCATTACTTGAGAGGTGGTGGGAACGACAGAACCTGTGAATGCATAGGATTCTATTGAAAACGAATCCTAATGATTCAGTGGGTAGGATGGCGGAACGAACCAGAATTCAATTTTGTTTTTGAAAGGTCATGTCATAGACTAATCTTACAACTGAATATTGAAAGAGTAAATATTCGCCCGCGAATTTTTTTTTTTTTTTTTTGAAATGGGAGTCAATTCGAAATAAAAGTCAAACTAAAATAAAATAAAGATTCATTGTAACATTATACCTAAATGACATTATCTATAAATAGAATACGGGGTTAATTATAGATCAAATCAAAAGATAAAAAAAATTCTATTAAATGAAATTTCAAAGAATCCCCCGATTCAGTATATTATTCACCATGTCTTTTATTTTTAATCGTTTAATTCGCGAGGAGCTGGATGAGAAGAAATTCTCATGTCCGGTTCTGTAGTAGAGATGGGTGGAATTGATAAACAACCATCAACTATAACCCCAAAAGAACCAGATTCCGTAAACAACATAGAGGAAGAATGAAAGGAATATCTTATCGAGGTAATCGTATTTGCTTTGGTAGATATGCTCTTCAAGCACTTGAACCCGCTTGGATCACGTCTAGACAAATAGAAGCGGGGCGACGAGCAATGACACGAAATGCACGCCGCGGTGGAAAAATCTGGGTACGTATATTTCCAGACAAACCAGTTACAGTAAGACCTACAGAAACACGTATGGGTTCGGGGAAGGGATCTCCCGAATATTGGGTAGCTGTTGTTAAACCCGGCAGAATACTTTATGAAATGAGCGGGGTGGCAGAAAATATAGCTAGAAGGGCTATTTCAATAGCGGCATCAAAAATGCCTATACGAACTCAATTTATTCTTTCGGTATAGGATTAGGATAGGGATGTATAATAAAAGGAAAGAGTTTTTTTGATAAAAAAACAATTGTAGGTTTCTTGTTTTGAACAAACAATATTGCTTTTTTTCACCCTTTACATTTTTAAACACAAAACCAATAAAAAAAAGATATGATTCAACCTCAAACCCATTTGAATGTAGCGGATAACAGCGGGGCCCGCGAATTGATGTGTATTCGAATCATAGGAGCTAGTAATCGACGATATGCTCATATTGGTGACGTTATTGTTGCTGTAATCAAAGAAGCAGTACCAAATACACCTTTAGAAAGATCAGAAGTGATCCGAGCTGTAATTGTACGTACTTGTAAAGAACTCAAACGCGACAACGGTATAATAATACGATATGATGACAATGCGGCAGTTGTTATTGATCAAGAAGGAAATCCAAAGGGAACCCGGATTTTTGGCGCGATCCCCCGGGAATTAAGACAATTAAATTTCACTAAAATCGTTTCATTAGCACCTGAAGTATTATAAGGGAATACCGTGATATAGTTTATAGTATTTGAATTGATTAATTTTATTTTAGTAGATTGTTTGTATATCACGTATATACCTTTTAAAATTCATAAATATTTATGAATTCAGAAAAAAATAAAGAAATAGAGCATGTTGATTATATCAAAATTCGGGGGCAACAATAATCTTAGTTTATCATGAGTAAAGACACTATTGCTGACATAATAACCTCTATACGAAATGCTGACATGAATGAAAAAAGAACAGTGCGAATACCCTCTACTAACATCACTGAAAATATTGTTAAAATTCTTTTACGAGAAGGCTTTATTGAAAACGTGAGAAAACATCAGGAAAGCACTAAATATTTTTTGGTTTTAACCCTACGACATAGGAGAAATAGGAAAGGACCATATAGAACTGTTTTAAATTTAAAACGGATCAGCCGGCCCGGTCTACGAATCTATTCTAACTATCAACGAATTCCGAGAATTTTAGGCGGAATGGGTATTGTAATTCTTTCTACTTCTCGAGGGGTAATGACAGACCGAGAGGCTCGAATAGAAGGAATCGGCGGGGAAATTTTGTGTTATATATGGTAATCTTTCTGATAGACAAATTATGCGCGGAACTAGCATATTTGTGATAAAAAGGGGCGGCTTTCGAATATTATGTCTCTTTGACTAGTTCCAGTAAATAAAAATTCTAGTAAGTTAGTATGATTCAACTAAAAGGCATATAATTTGTATATTCATTGTATATTCAAAAGTAAAGACTCAAATAATTAGATGGTTTTTTGATTGCAACATTCTTTCGTATGGATACAATTCGAAGTTAAAAATTTTAAGAAACTCATTTTCTTCCAATTCCAATTAAGTAGATTCAGAATTAAGAAAAGGGGTGACAAATATGAAAATAAGGGCCTCCGTTCGTAAAATTTGTGAAAAATGTCGATTGATCCGTAGGCGGGGACGGATTATAGTAATTTGCTCTAACCCGAGACATAAACAAAGACAAGGATAATCGTTTTAAACCAAAAAGGACTCCCGAAATCTAAAGGACCTGATGTACAGATGTACAAAAAAATAAGTAAAAACCAGGATCCGTTTGGATATGAAATGGATATATCCATATATCTCTGACTTATATTTATGAGATGATAAAATATGGCAAAACCTATACAAAAAATCGGTTCACGTAGAAATAGACGTATTGGTTCACGTAAGAATGTGCGTAGAATACCAAAGGGAGTTATTCATGTTCAAGCAAGTTTTAACAATACCATTGTTACGGTTACAGATGTACGGGGTCGAGTAATTTCTTGGTCCTCCGCCGGTACTTGTGGATTCAAGGGTACAAGAAGAGGGACACCATTTGCCGCTCAAACCGCAGCGGGAAATGCTATTCGGACAGTGGTGGATCAAGGTATGCAACGAGCAGAAGTCATGATAAAGGGCCCGGGTCTTGGGAGAGATGCGGCACTAAGAGCTATTCGTAGAAGTGGCATACTATTAAGTTTCATACGGGATGTAACCCCTATGCCACATAATGGCTGTAGGCCCCCCAAAAAAAGACGTGTGTAAACATTGAAGAGATTTCAAGAGAAATAAATAATTCAATGATTTGATCAAATAATATTACTATGGTTCGAGAGAAAGTAACAGTATCTACTCGGACACTACAGTGGAAGTGTGTTGAATCAAGAGCAGACAGTAAGCGTCTTTGTTATGGACGCTTTATTCTGGCCCCACTTATGAAAGGCCAAGCCGATACAATAGGCATCGCGCTGCGAAGAGCTTTACTCGGAGAAATAGAAGGAACATGTATTACACGTGCAAAATTTGAGAAAATACCACACGAATATTCTACCATCGCAGGTATTCAAGAATCTGTACATGAAATTTTAATGAATTTGAAAGAAATTGTATTGCGAAGTAATCTGTATGGAACTCGTAACGCGTCTATTTGTGTCAAGGGTCCTGGT